GATGTCCGCGTTATTATATATATCATGAGTGATATGGAAATGAATCGAGTAATTTCTTCCTTTATCGAAGAAAAGGTATTTCTAATTTGCATGGTCCAATCGTTTATCCCGAAAATTTCTACAATAAAATTGGGTAGGTCGCTAGTATAGTTCCCTATCCACGATTCTGTTATTTACTGAAATAATTTTACTGGAATATAGGAGGAATCCTCTGGATGGGTAGAAAGAGAGAAAGAGTAAGGTAAGTACGACCTTGAATGCTTTGCTTATGTACAAAGTAAGAAGCATTATAATTGGATCAGTGAGTCGTTTTTCAGTCATTCATTGAATGATAAATCACTACAAGTGACGGAGATACACGATTTAAATAACGGAAAATCCAATATTTTAAAATGGTATCGAAAATGACTGGAAAGGTGGAAACAAGACCAGATATAATTTGATCATTAAGAGCAAATCCAACATCGTTGTAGACATAGCCAATCATGAGTTCCCAACCGTGGGGCGAATGGAATCCGATACATAAATCAGTTACTAAAAGAATAGAAAAGGCTTTTATTGTGTCGCTTAAATTATATAGGAATTCTTGAACCCAAGAATTAAGAATAACAAGTTCTTCATTACCCAGAATAGAATAAGCACTTAGAATAACGAAACAGATTATATTTGTTGAGAAGTGCAAAATTGTATAGATATGATCCTCATTGTGTATTTTGATCAATTGGATTGTTTCTTTGTGGAGCCCCGTACGAAACTTTTGTTTTTGGAGATGTCTTTCCGGGAATTTCTTTATCATTTCGTCCAAGAGGAATAGCTCCTCTAATTCTATGAATTTTTCTAGAATACCCTTTTCTTGAATATCATTCAACAAAGTTTCGGATTGCCTAGTATTCCACCAATTAGTAACCCAAGATTCTAGACTTTTATTAAATGAGAGAGAAATCCACCAGGGCAAAAAAACTACAAATACTATAGATGAAAGATATCGAAGGGGGATGGGTGCGTTCTTTTTTTTTTGTCATTTTTTCATCTGTGAATTGGTAATGAACCCACCCAATTCGTTGACTCTATGCGATCTAATATTTCGATCAAACATGAGTTCTATTATTGAGTTCTATTATAAGGTATCACAATTATTAATCAAGTTTCCGTTTTTTATTTTTTAGTTGTGATTCAGAGATTAGTCCTTGAATCTAGGGTAGAAAAAATACAGAAATAGAAGAAGAATCCGCTTCGAATTCAAATGAATAAATAAAACAATAGATTGTTTCCAGATATATCACTTGATTAAATATTCGAAGTACTTACTCCCCTTTGATGAACGCTCAAAAGATTCAAATAAAGATTCAAATAATGAATATTTTTCGGATTTCGAAATGAAAGAACTTCCCGTCTATTAAAAATGAAATATTTGATATTTCGACAAAAGAATTTTACAGACAAAAAAAGGTTTCGTTTTATGTTATGGCTGTTCCGTACACGTTTGCCCTGCTTTGGCCCCAGGGGGTGCTCTGAAGAAACTTTAATTTCATTACATTAAGTAAGTTATGCTATAAAGAAAAAAGAGGATTCTTGGGGTTTTTCCTCCTGCTGAGATGAGAAAGCATTTATTCTTCAGTTCCATTTTCGGTTTTCAAAATCCTTCAATTGGTACACGCAAGAAATAGGCCAATTCCGCAGCCTTTTGCTCAATTTCTCGTGCAGTCCAATTCTCATCAGTACGAGTCAAGGGAATGGCTCCCACCCCTCTGATTTCCATATAAAAGACACGACGAGCATAAATACCCTCTTTAACTTCTATTCTGATGGACTGAATATCTTTCATAAAGAATCGTAAAAATGTGCGGCGGTTTTTTCCAGGAAATCCCCAACGAAAAATACACACTATTCCTTCTTTTCTATCAAATCGATCATAACCGCTACCCACATTCCATGTAATTGTGCACCACAAATAGGAACTAATAAAGAGACCCGCGATCCCATAGAAAGACATTACGATCCCTTGTGGGAAAAAATTTATTTGTTGAGACGGAAATAAAGATATCAAATTCTTATCAAGATAACTAGAAATTCCAACCAATAAGAATCCTAATGAACCTAAAAAAAGGATAAAGGCCCAGCAGAAATTACTTGTTTTTCGAGATCCCACTATAAATTCTAGCCATATAGACTCTGATCGCCAACTCATACATACTAGATCCAGTTGCATTTTATTGGAATTGAGGGAATAACCAAACTCAATTTCACTTTACTTTTTTTTTTGTTTCCGAAGTAACTCTCATCAACTAGTACTCTTCTGATGTGAACTTTTAACAGTAATTCATCGAATTCGTTAGATATTTAGATATAATAAAATAAAAACATCCCCTTCATATGATTCCCTATCAATAGCTCGGATAGATTGACTTGAATTTCAGACATGAGCTCGAATCCCGACCTATTTTTTAAAATTACTAGAATTCCTTTGCCCAGATATCATGGTTACACATTTATAAGTAAGAGCTTTTTCATTTCTGTTCGGAGAAAGTCACCTGTTATTGTTATACAATATTCTACATTCTACTAAATGGATATCCGTGTTGGCTAAGTCTTGAAAAAAACTCGATGAGATTTGACGACATCGTATTTAAAAAATCTTTTTTTTTTGAACATGAAGAGATAAAGAAGCCATTGCAATTGCCGGAAATACTAGGCCCACAAAAGGCACAAAAAGGGAGGGTAAGTTGTTGAGAATTGTCATAGAATGGGTACCTCGATTTAATATTTGTACCTGTTATTGTTATAACGATATCTTATACGAATTAGAATAGAAATTCTAATTCGTATATTAAGTATACTAAGTATATCGCAGTGAGTATATTATATATAATAAGTGCAAGCAATGTAGAACTAACTAAACGGACTTAATAAACGGACTTATTCATCTTTCTACATGAAATAGATATACGGATGATAATCCACTTCCTTTATTATTCTTATTTTTTTTTAGTTTTCTTCTTATATTGTTCTTATTCTTCTAATTTCTTTTTTAATAAAAAAGGAGTCTCTTAAAAATTCCCGAAAGATTCGTTAGAACCCGATCCAAGAGCAGGGATTCTTAGAAAAACTGGGACTTCCTGGGAAATCTAGAAAGATGCAAGATTCTCTAGTTTCTATATTTGTATTATATACATATGCAAGAGGAAGAGGGGAACATTAAATTTGTTTTATTTGCTCTGCCTCCTAATTCTAAGGAAGAATTCGCTTTTATGCTGTTTTGTTGATAGAGGTTTACTGATTACTAATCGGTAATATCGGTAAAAAAAAAATTATCCGCATGATTCTTTCTACACTTAAATCTTAGGTCACCAAAGAAAAATGCATTTTTTGGGTTTTGTTTTATTTTGATTCTGATAAACGAACTAACTAGTTGTTCTAGTTGTTCGCCACAAAAAAAGTTTAACTCAAAAAAAAGTTTAACTCAAGACTCTACTTGATTATTTTTATTCAAAGGAAAAAAGGCGTGAAGCTGAAATAGCTCACTCAGAACACCTTTTAAAGGGTTACGTGGTACGATTGGATCTAATAAGCCCTTATGGAATAAATATTCGGCCTCTTGTGAACCTTCAGGTACTGTCTTATTCAATGTTTGTTCAATTACTCTTTTACCCGCAAATGCAATATAGGCGTTAGGTTCGGCAATAATGATGTCCCCCAACATACCAAAACTAGCTGTTACTCCACCAGTAGTAGGAGATGTAAGAATTGGCACATAGAATAACTTTTTATTTGATTGATAATCATATATAGCGGAAGATATTTTAGCCATTTGCATCAAGCTCAAACTTCCTTCTTGCATGCGTGCTCCTCCAGAAGCACACACTAGAACAAGAGGTAAAAATTTATTGGTAGCATACTCGATCAAACGGGTGATTTTCTCGCCTACTACGGATCCCATACTACCTCCCATAAACTGAAAATCCATAACCCCAATTGCGATGGGAATCCCGTTTAGTTGACCTGTACCCGTTTGAACAGCCTCTGTTAATCCTGTTTTTTTTTGATAAGAATCAATACGATCTTTATAAAGTTCCTCTTCTGAATGAAAATTAATGGGATCCAGAGAGACCATGTCGTCATCCATTGGATCCCAAGTACCTGGATCAACCGAAAGTTCGATTCTATCTGAACTACTTATTTTCAAATAATATCCGCATTGTTCACAAACATTAATTTTTGACTTCAAAGATGTCTTATAATTTAATCCATAACAATTTTCACACTGAATCCACAAAGACCTGTATCCTTGATTTACATCGAGATCATTAGAACGTTTTCTTCTAGTTCTAGTTAAATCATTAGCATTCCTACTAGTTTTTCTATTGTAACTTTCGCCCTCACTACTATTTCTACTTTCACCGCAAATGGAATTATAAATGTAACTGTCACTGTAATTGTTACTACTACTTAAAATGTGACTATCAATACAGATTTGAGACTGAAGATAAGAGTCAACGCAATTATTAATGTGATTCTTCCAACTCGATTTAGTATTATAGATGGACGGATCATAGTCGGGATCGTTACTTTCGGATCCATTATTCCTATAACTATAATTATGAAAACCGTAAAAAGAACTTTCTAGTTCACTCAGAAAAGAATGATCATTGTTAATCTCTAAAATTCCATTTTCAATATCAAAATATATGGAATAACTGTCCCTATTCCTATCCCTAACAAAAAGGGTATCATCAGAGATGAGATTCTGAATGTCCCTGACGTTAACTAAATGATTGTAACTAGAACTGTTACTATCACTCCAACTCGGAATGTTTTTATCTTTTCTAACCGGGCCCTCGCTTACACTGGGATTTTTAATAGGCCCAAAACTATTCCTTAACCCACACCTGTATTCGAACTCCACCTTAGAGAACATTGAGTTGAACCACCATTTTTCCATAGAACTTTCTTGTCCCTATTTACATAAAAATACAATAGATGAATAGTCAATTGAAAGAAAA